GTTGAAGAGAAATATCCAAAAAGATGTCTTATTCTTTTCAATAATCCATATTTGTAGCAATAAAATACTATTGTTCCTCCCCGAAATTATATATGATCGATTACAAATATCTATGATCTGTCTTCTCTATAAAGGACCTGAAATACCTTGCTTACGTATCATTGGAAAATGCATTAACATAAATACGGCAGTAAGAAGAGGTAATACAAAAGTGTGTAAACTATAAAAACGGGTCAAAGTAGATTGACCCACACTAGCACTTCCACGCAATAACTCTACTAAAGGTGATCCTATTACGGGAATAGCTTCAGGTACGCCTGTCACGATTTTTACTGCCCAATAACCGATTTGGTCCCGGGGTAAGGAATAACCAGTTACACCAAACGATGCAGTCAATACAGCCAGAACCACACCCGTAACCCAAGTCAATTCGCGAGGTTTTTTAAATCCGCCCGTGAGATACACACGAAATACGTGTAGGATCATCATTAGGACCATCATACTTGCTGACCATCGATGAACTGATCGGATTAACCAACCAAAGTTGGCTTCAGTCATTATGTATTGAACAGAGGCAAAAGCCTCCGTAACGGTCGGACGATAGTAAAAAGTCATAGCAAAACCCGTAGCTACTTGTACTAAAAAACAAGTAAGTGTGATCCCTCCTAGACAATAAAATATATTGACATGAGGAGGAACATATTTACTAGTTATATCATCTGCAATCGCCTGAATCTCGAGACGCTCCTCGAACCAATCATATACTTTATTGAGATAGGTAAACCAAGGGGACTCCCCCTCTGAGAACCGTATATGAGAATTTCATCTCGTACGGCTCAAGCAGAAACACCCAAATACTGATTACAATGGATATGTAATAGAAAATTTTAAATTTCTTATTTATCCACTTGATTCAATCGTCTCTGAAGATACGAAGGAACCAAAATCCGAACTCTCTTCTTTGTTGTGATGAGAATGCCAAAATATCAAGTTAGCTCATCTGTCTTTATGTTGATCGTTACAGGCCTCTTGAATCTTCTATTCCCCTATTTATTTGTTATTTGATTTGTTGTTTTTGTTTGTGCGTAATGCAGATTGACTATTGTTTACTATTTTTTTTTTTGATAGGAATTCTCTTGTTGAGACCCTATGAATCGATTGAAACCTCAGATTCATACTAGAACCACGATGATTCAATAAAACCCAAAAACTAAGACCAAGGGTTCTATGAGTAAGAACTATTTGATCATCACTTATTCATAGATGTAATGACTAAAAATCCAGAGAAAGATTTGTCCTTCGGTCAAAATAAGCATGATTCTAAAGGAAGAAAAATCGTTCAATTTCTCAAATACCTCTTTGTTTGAAAATTTTTTGAAGTCCAGTCACGAGGTCTGAATAGTAGGTATGAATCATAGTTCAAATATTTCTTGATCTATTCCATATATTCCGTGCTCCAGATACTAGGATGAATATCCGACGAGGTAGAACCATCTCTGTCGAGATGACAGACCCATTCTCTGTACTATCAATAGGATCAATTATAACAAGTCGCACACTCATATTCCGGAAATACCGAAACAACGGAATTCCACGGTCAAACTACCAGAATGGACTATAAATCTGAGTCCTAAGTGATTCATTTTTGATTGAAAAGCTAGGGCTTCTGGTTCTTATGGACCTAATTCATTGAAATTCCATCCAGTAAAACGGAAGAATTATAAATCTCTAAAATAATAGATAGGAATATCGCAAATAGAGCCATTGCGACACCCATAAATGGGGTGGTTCCCCATCCAGGAGCCACTTTACCATATTCTGAATTCAATGGTTTCAATAAATCCCCTGTAATAGTTCGTCTTGGCCCAGATCTAGCACTACCCTCAACGGTTTGTGTAGCCATAAATACTATTGCGTTGGTTGAGATCTGTTGACTTTGTATACTATTCCGTTGTAAATAAACGATCTTATCGTAGCATAGATCCATCGTGGTCTTGAAATTCTCTAATAATGGAAACAGCAACCTTAGTCGCCATCTCCATATCTGGTTCACTTGTAAGCTTTACAGGGTACGCCTTATATACCGCTTTTGGGCAACCCTCTCAACAACTAAGAGATCCATTCGAGGAACACGGAGACTAATTGAAGTAATGAGTCCCCCATATGGGGGACTCATTACTTCAATTAAGATAATGAAAAATCATTTCATCTTTTTAGTCGGGACCTTAGGCGGTTCTCGAAAAAATATAGCGAAAAAGATTATCCCTAAAGTCGAGACTAAGAGGAATGTATAAACCAATGCTTCCATAGATTCGATCGTTGTTTACAATTATAGCTTCCACACCTGTTCATTTAGGATTATTTCCCAGATAAAGAAAGGACAAGAGCAAAGAAAGGCGATGATTCAAATCAATATTTCTACGGTACCTTATGTCAAATCAAAAAAATCAAATATAGAGGCGAAAGATACCGGAGCAATGTTGTATCAGACTACCTGTCTCCTTGTAGTTGGATCTCCAAGTTTTTGGAATGCTCCAAATTCCACTTGAGCATCCAAATCTGGGTCAATCCCAGCAAAAACATCTCTGAACAAGGTTCGAGCGCCATGCCAAATGTGTCCGAAAAAGAAGAGCAAAGCAAACGTAGCATGTCCAAAAGTGAACCAACCCCTTGGACTGCTCCGAAAAACACCATCGGATTTCAAAGTAGCACGATCTAATTCAAAAATTTCACCCAATTGGGCACGTCTAGCATATTTTTTCACAGTAGCAGGATCGCTATAGCTGACTCCATTGAGTTCGCCACCATAGAACTCAACAGTTACACCCACTTGTTCGACACTATACTTCGATTCTGCCCTTCTAAAAGGAACATCGGCTCTCACAATTCCGTCTCCGTCCACCAAAACTACTGGAAATGTTTCAAAAAAAGTAGGCATACGGCGTACAAAAAGTTCATGCCCTTCTTTATCTCTAAAGATAGGGTGTCCTAACCATCCAACAGCTATCCCATCCCCGTTGTCCATTGAGCCTGCCCGGAATAATCCACCTTTCGCCGGATTATTACCGATGTAATCATAAAAAGCTAATTTTTCGGGAATTTTAGACCAAGCTTCCGATAAACTCAGATTTTCGGCTAGACTGGCGCCAACTCTTCGATATATTTCTTGCTGGAAGTATCCCTGATCCCACTGATAACGAGTGGGACCAAATAATTCGATCGGGGTAGTTGCTGAACCATACCACATAGTTCCAGCAACAACGAAAGCTGCAAAAAAGACAGCAGCGATACTACTGGAAAGGACAGTTTCAATATTGCCCATACGTAATCCTTTGTATAGACGTTGGGGTGGGCGGACACTAAGATGGAATAGACCTGCTAATATACCCAATGTACCTGCTGCAATATGATGAGAGGCTATTCCTCCCGGAACAAAGGGATCAAAACCTTCCGCACCCCACGCTGGATTTACAGATTGTACTTTTCCGGTTAGGCCATAAGGATCGGATACCCATATTCCAGGACCATACAAGCCTGTTACATGAAATGCGCCAAACCCAAAGCAAGCCACCCCTGAGAGAAATAAATGAATTCCAAAAATCTTGGGCAAATCCAAAGAGGGTTTTCCCGTACGTTCATCACAGAATATTTCTAGGTCCCAATACACCCAATGCCAGATAGCTGCTAAGAAGCACAAGCCAGAAAACACAATATGTGCCCCGGCCACACCTTCGTAACTCCAAATACCCGGATTCGTTATAGTTCCTCCTGTAATACTCCAACCGCCCCATGAATTGTTTATTCCTAAACGAGTCATGAAGGGTATAACGAACATACCCTGTCTCCACATTGGATCAAGAACGGGGTCAGAAGGATCAAAAACTGCTAATTCGTATAGAGCCATCGAACCGGCCCAACCGGAAACTAGAGCTGTATGCATTATATGGACAGAAAGCAGCCGACCGGGATCATTCAATACGACGGTATGAACACGATACCAAGGCAAACCCATGGAAATACCCCTTTCTCAAAGAAAAAATAGATACTATGTAACTTTATCACATTGGAAATAACTATGCTATGGACCTCACCTTTTCATTGGATTATCTCGAAACAAGGGTTAATATTTATTCTGTTCCGTTAGTAATAATTGAACAATTCTGTTCGTAGGAACAAAGAGAAGCAGATCTATTCTATACCCAATAAGTACCAATACGCAATGGGGGGATTAATCCTATTTTTTGTGAGCGAATGTATAGATACTTGTTTCTCATTCGAACGATCCGTTCGTAAGAATTTTCCTTTATTCCGTCTTCCTCTATGAATCTTCCAATCTATCGATAAAATACGATAAACGACAATATTATGAAGACAATAAACCATTGGATGTTACGTTTCCACATCAAAGCGAAATAGAATACTTCATTTTTCTTTCATTTAATGCCCATTGGTGTTCCAAAAGTACCTTTTCGGAGTCCTGGAGAGGAAGATGCAGTTTGGGTTGACGTATAGTGTGACTTGTCAGACATATTGGGTCATATGGGATTTCCCCGTTCTCTCCCCCGATCGAGATATCCTCTGTTTCGCCCAAGAAAGATTGATTGAACCATCAATAATTCGAAGCGTGAAGTGCAATTAGATCAATTTATTTGGTTGGAGGATCAATATTCTCAATTAAAAGAATTTATGGTTGGCTTGGACCAATAAAATGAAGTATACAGGCTCCGTTCAGAAAATACCAAGGTAATCCATGTATGATTACCACCCTATCAGAAATGATTCCTTTATACCATATGAGTGATCCCAAATTGCCAATTAATGGAATAATATGATGAATACATCGAATATTTTGTGGAAGGCATGAAAATGAAACAAATTGAAAAAAAAAAAAGAAGTCATAGCAAAAAGAAGTGGTACTGGGATCATTTGTCCTATATGTGCAAATCGAATTCGGGCAGATCTTTACCCGGAGTAGAGCATAAACCTAAAAGAGTGGAAGAGGCCCATTCGGGAACAAGAAAATTACATCGTGATTTAGATCTCGATGAAACAATACATCAATGAGGGGTTAGCTCGATAAGTTCAGTGAATTCTTTTTTGATTTTATAGGGAAGCAAGTCAAAACTCATGTTTCTTAAAAAATGGAAGAAAAAGCCCGCTACGAAAAAAGAAATAGGGCTGGAATCGACAATTTCTTTTTTTTTTTTTCTCAATTTTGATTTTTTGAACCGTATGCACCCAAAGGTGCGTGTACGGTTCCTAAGGAATAGAATTTTGTCCTAATCAACCGACTTCATCGAGAAAGATTACTTTTTTTAGGCCAAGAAGTTGATAGCGAGATCTCGAATCAACTTGTTGGTCTCATGGTATATCTCAGTATAGAGGATGATACCAGGGATCTGTATTTGTTTATAAATTCTCCCGGCGGATGGGTAATCCCAGGAATAGCTATTTATGATACTATGCAATTTGTGCCACCAGATGTGCATACAATATGCATGGGATTAGCCGCTTCAATGGGATCTTTCATCCTGGTTGGAGGAGAAATTACCAAACGTCTAGCATTCCCTCACGCTTGGCGCCAATGAGTTTTTTTATTTGAGAGAAAAAAAGACTATGCCTTCGTCATATGGAATATGAATAAAATAATAATAATATTAAGTAATAATAGCATGGCATTTCAAGTTCGATATGAGCAAACTATTATTATTTTTTCATAATATGAGATTATGTATCGAGATAGTAGTATGAAAGAAAGGTTATTTCCGACTTGATCTTATGTATCGGGGTCCTTTTCAGCGTCACAAACCTTTTTGCTTCCACATCAGAAGTCTCTTTCCAATATTTATGTTATGAAAGAGTGTGAAAATAAAAAAAAAAAAGATCATTTTTTACTTATTTTTATTTGATCGGATCAGAAAGAAACTTTGGGATTGCTGAATCGCAGACGAGATAAATATATAAAGCAACGGAACCATCATAGTATTTTTTGATTACTCCGAAAGGAAGGATGGTAAATGGATCATTCAACGATCTGGGTCTGATAGATTCGACTTGTCTCTTTCTTCGATGAAAAAAGAGAAAAAAAAATTCCATTACAGAGCCGTATGCACAAAAGATGCCTGTACGGTTGTTCAATTCTATCTTTTTCTCCCTGCTTGTTATTCTTTATCCCTTCCCTTCGCCCAATCATGCGAGATAGAGGAACCGTTCATTATGTTATATCATCAGGGTTATGATCCATCAACCTGCTAGTTCTTTTTATGAGGCACCCACAGGAGAATTTATCCTGGAAGCGGAAGAACTACTGAAACTCCGCGAAACCCTCACAAGGGTTTATGTACAAAGAACGGGCAATCCTTTATGGGTTGTATCCGAAGACATGGAAAGGGATGTTTTTATGTCAGCAACAGAAGCCCAAGATTATGGCATTGTTGATCTTGTAGCGATCGAAAATACCGGGGATTTCGCATAAATCTTTGATTCCATTTCGAATCATAATTTGAATGAACCCTTATTTGATCTTTTATCTTCTTACCTGGGTAAAATATGAAATGGAAGTAATTCATAATCATCCGGTTAGGATCGATCTAAACCAGCCCATTCTGTATATGATTCAGCATGCCAACTATTAAACAACTTATTAGAAACACAAGACAGCCAATCAGAAATGTCACGAAATCCCCCGCTCTTCGAGGATGTCCTCAGCGTCGAGGAACATGTACTAGGGTGTATGTGCGACTCGTTCAGATCATGAGCTAGAACAAATGAGACGATTTTTACAGTATCAATGACTCGTACCAATGAATAGAATGGAAGAACTCCATTCACTATCGAAAAATAAAGATCTCTCGTATACCTCTATTTGTATGGAATTTATGGTTTCCATTGGTGCAAATCCAATCACCTCGATTTGAGATGAAAAGCAATTCCCATTGGTAGCAAATGGTTATCCATTAAGCGGGGGAATTCTATTTAAGAAGCAGAAAGATTATGCTCCTACTCTTGCAAGAACGGACTAACAGGGTCAGCTACCTATTCAACCTTCATAATTAAATGCCGTCACTGTATGGATAGATCCCATTGAAAAAAGACCTATTACTCGATAATTCATCGGTAGAGCCAAAGAGCGTGAACTGTACAAGTTACCAATAACATTGATTAAATGAGGAAAGGGGCTCCGGTGTATAGAGAGGACCTCGCCGTTTAAGAAGTAACCATAGAAACGATGGAAGCCACTATTTGTCCATTTACGATTTATTTTATACCTAATATCGGTACAATTTATTTTTTTTTTGAGGTGAAATGCCTGGAAGAAATAAAAAAATCGTGGTTGGGAAGGTTATAGTAGCAAAAGCCATTGGAATTTTTATTTTAATTTTATACATCGGAAGAATCCGTTTTGTTATTAATAAACCAGGAGAGGGGAAAAGAATGACTGAAAGAAAAGAAATCAATTAGTTATTCATCAAAGTTTCTTTTGATTCAATGACCAGAGTTAGACGAAGATATATAGCTCGGAGACGTAGAACAAAAATTCGTTTATTTGCAGCAACCTTTCGAGGGGCTCATTCAAGACTTACTCGAACTACTACTCAACAGAAAATGAGAGCTTTGGTTTCCACTCATCGGGATAGAGGCAGGCGAAAGAGAAGTTTTCGTCGTTTGTGGATCACTCGGATAAATGCAGTAACTCGTGAGAATAGGGGATCCCATAGTTATAGTCGATTAATACTTGATCTGTACAAGAGGCAGTTGCTTCTTAATCGTAAAATACCTGCACAAATAGCCATATCAAATAGGAATTGTCTTGACACGATTTCCAATGCGATCATCAAATAAGGAGATTGGAAGGAATTCACTGGAATACTTTAAACGGAGTTCCCCGGAGAATGAACTCCGGGAGGGTATAGTAGAAATTCGTATGATAAGATAAGTAGTAGGAATGAACGAACACGTTTCAATAAAAAAAAAAGATTTATTCTTCCCCCATTCTTTTTTTTATTATTACATTACGGCGCGACAATCTCTCGGCTTTTTCGAACAAAACTTCAATCTGAGTTCGAATTAGAGTTTTGATTCGATTGAGAGGAATAAGCTTATTTATTTCTGGTTCTAGGACCAGTAGTTCTAGGGATCGACCCGGTTCTCTCAAACTGTTTCTCATTATTAAGAAAAGGTAACGAAGATAAAATACGAGCTTGTTTTATAGCAATAGTAATTAATCGTTGTTGTTTCAAGGTTAATCTATTCACTCGTCTAGATAATATTTTTCCTTGTTCACTAATAAATTGATTAATTAAACTCATGTTTCTATAATCAATTCGATCCCCCGATCCAATTGGGGGCAAACGCCTATGAAAAGATCGCTTGGATTTATGAAAGGGCCGCTTGGATTTATCCATGGTTTATTTCTTATTTCTAAAATCCTATTTCTTCATTCATCTCGGATCCGACCAAAATAGGACTGGATTTGTATATATTATATATATATATGTAATTTCTTCCTCTTCCTTGGAAGAGTGGCACACGCGTTCCGTTCGATTTATTTCTTTATCTCCCCATGAATCGTATGTTTGTAACAATAAGGGCAGAATTTTTTCAAGTCCAATTGACTAGGTGTATTGTGTCGATTCTTTTGAGTAATATATCTGGAAATGCCCCGCGATTCTTTATTCAAACCATTTCGGACACAACTGGTACATTCCAAAATAACTACTACTCTGACATCTTTACCCTTAGCCATGAACCTCCTTTGGATTTTGAATTCACTCAATTCTTCTATTTTCGATTCGAACCGAAGCGAAGAAGAAAGGAATGAAAAATAAATAGACGAGAAGTTGCTAACTCGAAATCCAATTCAATTATGAAAGATTTCGTTGCAATCAATAGAGTAATCAAATTATTAAGTAATACAAATATTTCTAACTATCAATTATTCCCAATCCCAGTATTTCATTTAGTATCTTGTATGATCTTGAACAGCCTGCCCTCGACCCACATTTCCATTTCTGTTCTCCCTATATTAACCCGAACCCGAGTTTCGATGAGATTCAATCCACTTTTAGTCTTTACTCTTTCTTTCCTATCCTAAAGAACTGAAAAAGGGGGGGGGGTTAGTCACAGAGAATTTATTGTATCTCTAATCTTCTTGATCCCTTCCCATGTCAATAACTAGAATGAAAAAAAGGGGAATGTCAACGCATCTGGGAATAAACGATTGATCTCTATCAATAGACCCGCCAAAGACCCGAACCATAGAGTAGTTAGCACAGGTGCCGTGGAGAGATATGTTTTTATATCTCGCATTGAAAATCCTCCTTCTTTTTCTTTAACTTTATTGACTTTATTGTATATTGTAATACATATATGATCAGATGCATATGTAGTTAAAGATCATTTGTACGGGGAATCTCTAACCAAAATGGATATATACAACGATCCGGTAGATGAAATCTACCTGTCCCTAAAACAGAAAAAGATGAACCCTCCTTCCTGAGCACTACTGATAAATATTCATTCCTTTATACGTTTATACGTTAGGTATGTATATAATTCTTTATGAGAATGAAACCAAAAAACCAAAAAGAAGAAATGGCAAAAGAAATTCTATTTAGATAGAGGAAATTATGATGTGGAAAACAAAACATGGATTCCCTACAATGGCACTGTACAACAAATGAAAGGGATGTAGCGCAGCTTGGTAGCGCGTTTGTTTTGGGTACAAAATGTCACGGGTTCAAATCCTGTCATCCCTACTTATCACTTCTCCTATGGACAGTAACGAGGGGTCAATTGAGATCGATTAAAATTGGACACAATCTACCATTTTATGATACTATACATACAAGATGTATTGGGGGTACAAAAAGAATCCTTTTCTTGACATCCGTATCTCCCATCATAATAAAGCGCTCTTAGTTCAGTTCGGTAGAACGTGGGTCTCCAAAACCCGATGTCGTAGGTTCAAATCCTACAGAGCGTGATTCTGTTCTTTTAA